AAAAAAGCCTTGTTCTTTGGAAGATCTATCTCGTGTCTGGCACTGCATGGTTCCACTCTGCAAGAACTCCGAATCATTCTCTTGAAGCTCATCCTCTTTATGATAAATGATCCATTTGCCCCGAAATGACCCAGTCCAATAGGGAAATCCCAATTCAGTGGGCCTTTCGATACAATCAAATAGATTGCCACAAGGGCGCCATATTCTAGGAGCCCAAACTATGTGATTGAATAAATCCTCCTCTATCTGTTGCGGATCGAGGGCCCCTTCCCCTTCTTCAAACTCCGATTCGTATTTTTCATATAGAAATCTCTGATCAACGATAGAACAAGATCCATTTTGCATCATATCTAACTGATTCCTTGGTTCGGACCGAAGAAGTAATGTTACTCGATTATTATCAAACTGACTGCAATATTTTTCTGTCCGTGAGGATCCCGCCAGAGCCAGAGCGCCTTCTACTTCTAATAGTAATAATAGTAATAGGCCATGAACTAGATCAGAATCATTCTCAACGAATCCATAAGAAGTGATCCAATTTTTTTCATCGTGTCTGGATGAAGACCAAAGATCTTGAGCGACCGATCCGGCAGAACAACTCAAAAGATAAAGAAGTATCGTTAATTTCTTCATGCTCGTTCCAAGTTCGAAGTACCATTTGTACAAATAAGAATCCCCTCCCTTACATGATTTCTTCTTCATATAGATAGATATAGGATCTATGGGGCAATTACTTAGAAGTACATTTTGTGTAACAGCCCTTCCTATCTGATAGAAAAGGATCCCATGATCCTGAACCGATCTTATCTGGGATCGAAAATCCCAAGTTTTTCTATGAAGAGCTGATCTAATTGTATTAGTTTCTATAATGAATTTCTTCTGTGTAATACTAATCGATAGGGCCTCATTAATAAGTGCTACAAGATCTCGCGCATTGGAACCCATGGTTATGGACCCGAATCCGTTAGTATGGAACATCTTCTTTTCCAAGTGAAATCCCCTAGTATATGAAAGAATGAAAAAGTGCTTTCGTTGTTGTGGAAGAAGAAGCCTTCGTATCTTAATGCATGTATTTAATTTATTCGGAGCTATTAGAGCGGGATCCACTTTTTGGGGAATATGAGTCGAAGCAATAACAAGAATCTTTCCAGTGGAACATCTTTCACAATCCCTGGAGAGATAGTTCTCTAATAGACCGAGGGATAAGTAATTCGACTCATTCACATGCAGATCATGAATGTTTGGAATCCATATTATGCAAGGAGACATTGCTTTTGCTAATTCGAATTGAAGGGTGATATCAAATCGGTCTATTTTCGGCGTCATATACATAGTTAGCACATTCGTCATAGTTAGCAGCTCCGTATCAATATCAAGGTCATCATCAATATCGTCACTATCATCAATATCGATATCGTCACTATCATCAATATCGATATCATCAATAAGATAACCCTTAGGCTTGTCATCCAGGAACTTGTTCGGAAATACCGTAATGAAAGGAACATAGGAGTTTGTCGCTAGGTATTTGACCAAACAGGATCGTCCAGTTCCTATAGAACCTATCACTAAAATACCTCTAGAAGGGGATAGGGCTAAGCGGAGCGAAAAGGGTTTTCCATGAGGAGATGGGGAATGAAAACTATTAGCCCCACACGAGGTTTGTGAATAAGTGATTGTCTGATAATGAGCAAGGAATATCCGTCTTTCTGCTAAACAGGATCTATTGAACTCATAATTCATTAGATCCTTTTGATGAATGTCAACTAAGTATCGTAAGGAAATTGATCCCGGTTGTTCAATCATTTGATAACCAGAGTCATTCTTTGATAAATGATCACTATGAGTCAGACTCAATAGAATTTGATCAATCCTTTTTTCTGTCGTTAAGGTGGAGAACTGAACCAAGAATTCTCTTTCTTCATCATCAATCGAATCACTGTTCGCGACCCAGAATTCTATTTTCTCATCAATCCAATCACCGTTCACGTTTTTTCTTTTTCTTATCAATGAATAGATCTCTTTACTTGTACGACTTAGATGTCTCGTATTTCTCGAAAAAATGATTCGATTGATGGGATTTGGTATGATACTTACAAGATCGATGAGATTGATCTTCCAATATTTCTTCTTAGAACGTATTGATTTGACCCCATAAGCGGGACCACCACCCAATAGCATGTTGCCACCAGAAGCAGAACCCCGTATTTCTTCCAGAGAATCTCCTAATTGTTCCAGAACAACTAGAAAGAGATTCTTTAACCAGAAAGAATTCAGTTCAGATGTAGGATACCTATCCAGAAGTTTTCGAAATTCCATCATACATGATGGAATCATCAAAGATTTGATCTTTTCTAACTCTGTCTGTAACTCACTAGAGGCTCGGGAAACAAAGAGAAGATGTATACGAACGAGATATCCAGCAACAAGAAGAAGGAAAAAGATGGAATAGAGGAACTCCCGAGCATTTGTTGATCTCAGATGTGCCCATATCAATGGA